GAATAATACAAATTTTGATCTCTTTTTCTATCTGCTTTCTAGTTTATTTATGTTCATTGTTGTTTATTTTATAAAGTACAGTTTTTGAATTCTATCTCTTGATTACCAGTATAACTTTATAGTTCCAATAACTCAAGCATAAAAGAAAATATACAAAAAATCCAAGCCCTTCAATTAAAATAACGAACCCTCAACTCGTTCTTTGACTGAATTTTTATTCTGATTCATCGATGGAAACTTGTCTGAAAAAAAATACTGCATTTTTTTATTCAATCTCGACGATTTTTTAGTGATAGACTATTATAAGTTCAAGACATATAAGTTCAAGACAAGCCGCCATGGTGAAATTGGTAGACACGCTGCTCTTAGGAAGCAGTGCTAGAGCATCTCGGTTCGAGTCCGAGTGGCGGCATGCCACCTTCTAAAAAAGATAAATAGATCGTATAATAAACTCAACTCCCGATTTCAATTTAAATTGAAGAGACTCTTCTTTTCTTTTTTAAGATTTTTTATGATATTTGCAACCTTAGAACATATATTAACTCATATTTCTTTTTCAATCGTTTCAATAAGAATTACAATTTGGTTGATAAGCTTTTTTTTAGAAGATGAAATCATACAACTATATGATTCGTCCGAAAAGGCGATGATAATTACCTTTTTTTGTCTAACAGGATTATTAGTTACGCGTTGGGTTTATTCGGGTCATTTACCACTAAGCGATTTATGGGAATCATTAATTTTTCTTTCCTGGAGTTTCTCGCTTATTCATATAGTTCCTTTTTTTAAAAAAAAGAAAAATTATTTAAGCACAATAACGGGTTCAAGTGTTCTGTTGACTCAAGGTTTTGTTACTTCAGGTATTTTAACTGAAATAGACCAATCCTCAATATTAGTACCTGCTCTTCAATCTGAATGGTTAATAATGCACGTAACTATGATGCTATTGAGCTATGCGTCACTTTTATGCGGATCATTATTGTCAATAGCACTTCTAGTTATTACATTGAGAAAAAACGAAACAATTTTTTGTAAAAGTAATCTTTTAGTATTAAATCAAGATTTTTTCAGTGGTGAAATCAAATACATGAATGAAAGAACAAATCTTTTGCCAAATACTTCTTTTTTTTCTACTAAGAATTATTACAGGTGTCAATTGATTCACCAATTGGATTGTTGGAGTTATCGGGTTATTAGTCTAGGTTTTATATTTTTAACCATAGGGATTCTTTCAGGAGCAGTGTGGGCTAACGAAGCGTGGGGATCATATTGGAGTTGGGATCCAAAAGAAACTTGGGCATTTATTACTTGGACCATATTCGCCATTTATTTACATACCCGAACAACTAGAAATACGCAAGGTTACCACTCAGCAATTGTAGCGCTTATAGGATTTCTTATAATTTGGATTTGCTATTTTGGGGTCAATTTATTAGGAATAGGGCTGCATAGTTATGGTTCATTTACATTAACATAACATCTAACTGAGTTCAAGATTCAAGAAAGGATCTTGCGAATCCAACCGGTTACAGCGTATATATACTAAAAAACTTTATGATAGCCGTGTGAATAAAATATTTTATTCACACGGCTCGGGCTCATTGCCCATATCATATGGGTTTAAAATTCATTTTTTTTCTAACTTTACTTAGAAATTGACAAAAAGGTCTCGAATAAAAAAAGAGACCTTTTTAACTACAAAATAAATAATTTTCAAATTTATAAAAAAGAATTAGATAGAATAACTTCGACCTTATCAACCGATAGTGAAAAAATGAAATCCGGGTACATACCAATACCTAGTATGGGTAAAAAGAGCGAAATCGAAAGAAATAACTCGCGCGGTCCAGAATCAACAAAAGAACCTTTTTGAATATTAAGGAACTTGTATCCATAGAAAATTTGTCGTGACATAGATAATGAATAAATAGGAGTTAATATCATTCCAATTGCCATTACAAAAGTAATTAGTATTTTGGGGATTAAAAGAAATTTTTGGCTGGTAATTATTCCAAAAAATACTAGCAATTCCGCAACAAAACCACTCATACCCGGTAATGCGAGGGAAGCCATGGAAAAGGTACTGAACATAGTGAATATTTTTGGCATTCGGATAGCTATTCCGCCCATTTGGTTAAGATAAACAAGACGCAGTCTATCATAAGTGGTACCCGCCAAGAAAAAAAGTGCAGCACCAATAAATCCATGTGATATTATTTGTAAAAGAGCTCCGTTGAGTCCTGTATCGGTTATAGATCCGAGCCCTATAATTATGAAACCCATATGAGATACTGAAGAATAGGCTATTCTTTTTTTTAAATTCCGTTGACCAAGAGATGTTGAAGCTGCATAGATTATTTGCAATGTACCTACTATCACTAAATATGGCGAAAAGATAGAATGGGCGTGCGATAATAATTCCATATTGATACGCACCAACCCATATGCTCCCATTTTTAATAAGATTCCAGCCAAAAGCATACAAGTACTGTAATGCGCTTCTCCGTGGGTATCCGGTAACCATGTGTGTAGGGGTATAATCGGTGATTTGACAGCAAAAGCAATAAAAAATCCAATATAAAATAGTATTTCCAAGGCTACAGGATAAGACTGATTAGCTGATGTTTCAAAATTTAATGTTGGTTCAGCGGAACCATATAAAGCAATACCCAAAACTCCCAGTAAGAGAAAAATGGAACCCCCCGCTGTGTACAAAATAAATTTTGTAGCTGAGTACAGACGTTTTTTTCCTCCCCACATAGATAGAAGTATATAAACCGGAATTAATTCTAACTCCCACATGATGAAAAAGAGTAAAAGGTCCCGACAAGAAAATGATCCTATTTGACCACTGTACATTGCTAACATCAGGAAATGAAATAATCGAGAATCCCGAGTAACCGGCCAAGCTGCTAAAGTCGCTAAGGTAGTGATAAATCCCGTTAGTAAAATAAGTCCTATAGAAAGTCCATCTATTCCCAATCTCCAATCAAAATCAAAAAAATGGATCCATTTATAACCCTCTGCTAATTGGATTAGTGGCGTATCCATTTGGCAATGATAACAGAATGTATAAGTCGTTAAAAGTAGTTCAAGTGTGCATATAAATATAGTATACTGCCGGATGACCTTATTTCCTCTATGAGGAAGACAAAAAATTAAGGACCCAGCAAATATTGGAAAAATTACAATTGTTGTTAACCAAGTAAAATAATTCGTGGTAAATACAAGATACACTTGGACCAGACAAACCCGTGCTCAAACTTGTTTGAGCACGGGTTTGTCGGTAAAAAAATCAAATGGATTCAACTGGATTCAAATAAAATTTTCTCGAATGTATCAATAAGCTAGACCCATACTGCGAGTTGTTTCATGAGATAAGTAAACTCGAACACTTAAAAACTCGGTTGGGCAGGCAGATTCACATCTTTTACAACCAACGCAGTCTTCTGTTCTTGGAGCAGAAGCAATTTGTTTCGCTTTACACCCGTCCCAGAGTATCATTTCTAATACATCGGTCGGGCAGGCTCGGACACATTGAGTACAGCCTATACACGTATCATAAATCTTTACTGAATGTGACATTGAATCTATGCATTTTGAATGTCAGCAATTTTCAACCTAGTAAGCTTATAAATAAAGCCTATATTTAATATAGAATTTAATATAGATATTTAATTTAAGATTTCAATACCAGATGAATCAACAGGTTAGCAGAAGTTTTCTAATGAATTTACTTCTGGATTGATTTATGACAAGGGTTCAAGATACTTTGATTTCTTAGATTTTTGTAAACACTATTATACCTTAATGTAGCAAACATAGAAATTCCTTTATGACTATTGGAATTCGTTTGAAATTTGTATCACTAATACTAATTATTCAACAAATTCGATTGGTTAATACGAGTTGATTTTCGGTTACGATAAATTAATGAAACAATAGCCAATCCAATAGCTGCTTCAGCGGCTGCAATAGCTATAACAAAAATTGCGAAAATGTCCCCCTTTAATTGACGATTGTCAAAAAAATTAGAAAATGTTACAAAATTCATATTAACTGCATTTAATATAAGTTCAAGACACATAAGAGCTCTAACCATATTTCGACTTGTGATCAATCCATAGATCCCAATAGAAAATAAATACGCACTCAACACAAGTATATGCTCGAGCATCATTAACCAACTCCTTATCAATCTTATTCAGTTCAATCTAAACACCAACTCAATCGATTCGATTGAATCACATATACCAAGTCGTCGATACGTGAATTGCTTATTTACTATTTTGACTATTGTCGGGCTACAACAATTGCACCTATTAAAGCAACTAAAAGAATTATTGAAACAAATTCAAATGGAAGAAAAAAATCGGTTGATAAATGAACCCCAATTTGTTGATTATTAGTTATCAAATCTTGTTCCAGAATCTGGTTTGATCTTGTAGTCCAAATAATAGCGTCCCATGACATATCTAGAATAGTACTAATTAGTGAAATAAAAAGAGTTGTACAAACTATTGAAGTAATTGCATCACCAATATTCCAAAGATTTTCCTCTTTGGAATAGTCTGAACCGTTCATGAACATCACAGCAAAAATGATTAAAACATTTATAGCTCCTACATAAATAAGTAACTGCGCAGCAGCTACAAAGTAGGAGTTCAAGAGAAGATAGAATAAGGATATACAAACAAGAACTAATCCCAGAGAAAAGGCAGAATAAATTGGATTGGAAAATAATACTACCCCCTGACCCCCTAAAATTAAACCCGATCCTAGAAAGACTAAAAGAAAATCATGTATTGGTCCAGATAAATTCATTTAAAAAAAATATATAAATTAAAACATTTCATGACTTTATTGACCGTAGCAGGAAAAAAGAAGTGACTCCTTTTTTTATGAAACTTCTTTTTGGAGTACTCTAATTTAAATTAATATCCTAAAGCATAGTTTATTTTTAAACTATATCTATTGTGAAAATCATTTACCATTACTCT